CTTTTTTTTTCGTCCTATCCCCTCCTTTTCAAAATGAAACCAGAATAATGTCTCAATCTAATTTAGATTGTATCTTTATCCTTATCTTATTCTTTTCTTAGGACCGATCCGCTATAATGAAATTAACATAATTTACTATCTATAACTGCTTTAGTTAAGCTTTAAGAAAAATTCTATTTATTCTAATTAGAATTTCCAATTGAATTTGATATGATCATATATTATGATTATGATTGATGAAATATTTTTTAATAATTTATTAATATTACTTTATTATATTTTATATTTATTATTTTATTATTATTTTCTTTTTTTATTTTAATTATTTCTAAAAGGAACTTAGCTTAGAACTTCGAACTTCTAGCTATAGAACTCTATTAATTAGTTTAGTTTATATGAAATTAATAGCTAAGATCCGACATTTTCCGGAATTCCTATACAATATTTCTATTTGTTACGCAATTTTTCTCTTATGTGAGCCCGCTTAGCTCAGAGGTTAGAGCATCGCATTTGTAATGCGATGGTCATCGGTTCGACTCCGATAGCCGGCTTTTTCTCTATCTATTTTTCCGAGATTGATAATCTCTCCTTTTCTTCAAATAAAATGCTGGATCAGCGATCTATTATGTCGTGGTAACTTGCAATTATTAATAAAAATGGATTAGAGCAATTAGATCTCTACAGAACAAATCATCAAACGGAGCCTCAACTTCCTATATATATATACAAAAAATCTAGATGTTGATACAATTCATTTTTTTTGTAGTACTTCATCAGTCGATTTTGCTTTGTTTATCCTTTAGTTCAGTTTAAATTTAGATTTATTGTGTAAAATGAAATTTCAATAAAATAAAAAAAAGGAGTCTTTATGTCTCGTTACCGAGGACCTCGTTTTAAAAAAATACGCCGTCTGGGAGCTTTACCAGGACTAACTAGTAAAAGACCTAGATCCGGAAGTGATCTTAAAAACCAATTGCGTTCTGGGAAAAAATCGCAATATCGTATTCGTTTAGAAGAAAAACAGAAATTGCGTTTTCATTATGGTCTGACAGAGCGACAATTACTTAGATATGTACATATCGCTGGAAAAGCCAAAGGGTCAACGGGTCAGGTTTTACTACAACTACTTGAAATGCGTTTGGATAACATCCTCTTTCGATTGGGTATGGCTTCGACCATCCCCGGAGCCAGGCAATTGGTTAACCATAGACATATTTTAGTTAATGGTCGTATAGTGGATATACCAAGTTATCGTTGCAAACCCCGAGATATTATTACTGCGAAGGATAACCAAAGATCAAAAGGTCTGATTCAAAATTATATTGCTTCATCCGCCCATGAGGAATTGCCAAAACATTTGACTATTGACTCATTCCAATATAAAGGATTAGTAAATCAAATAATAGATAGTAAATGGATCGGTTTGCAAATAAATGAGTTGTTAGTCGTAGAATATTATTCTCGTCAGACTTGAACCTAACAAAATTAAGAAAGAAAGGTTCATAGAATTTTGTCCCCTTTTCGCCGAACTAAATAGATCTAAGGGCCTTAATCCATCCGCATTTTTTCACCTATCACAAATGGATCAACAGTAGGATTTTTTTTCTTTTTTGCTCTTTCCTATTTTATAACCACAATAATTAGGAATAGAGAATTTCTATCAAATAAGGGTCTTATTGCTGGAATAATGGTTTCAATTGTTATTTGATTTGATACATTGTGGTCGATAACATTGGTGAATTAACAGAAACGGAAAGAGAGGGATTCGAACCCTCGGTAAACAAAAGCCTACATAGCAGTTCCAATGCTACGCCTTGAACCACTCGGCCATCTCTCCTACATAATCTTATTATTGACCAGAAACTGAGTGAATAGCGAGTTATTCATATTACTGCAGTACAGGTACGACCGATCACTAGTTCCATAGGAAGAATTCCTTTCCCATTTAATATTTCTCAACAAAAACTTCTCTCATTCATCAGCTACCCCGCGGATCTATTCCAAATTTATGAATCGTCCCATGGATTTTGATATTTCGATTGTATGGCGTGGTGTATACACGTTATGCAAACAGAAGGTATGGTTACTCTACTCTATTTTTTCATGGAATGATTATTCCGTTCTTTTTTCTCTTTGGATCATAACCAAATCAAAACTTCTCGAGTTATCAGAATCTGTAGTAAAAAAAGTCCTTGGTTATTTAACTTAGATAAAATAGTAATAGTTCCGCTCATTGTTATACTACAAAAATGGGAATGAAATCAATCTGATTCCAATATCTCATATCTTTCCCAAACAAAAGGGGACAATTTAAGTGGAAAGCCCATATCTATTTAATATCTATTTATTAGAATAAAATTAGTCTGTTTTTATGTTATTTCGTACTGTATAATTCCTTTGCTTTGTTTGTGGGATCATTTTCCCCGAGGGGTAATGAAAAGAATTCTAGAATGGATTGCTAATTATGCCTAGATCTCATATAAATGGAAATTTTATTGAT